CAAAATTGAAGTAGGATAATTTTATGATAATTCCCTATCGAGAACATATCTAAATAATAGATATCGGTGTAACAATTTATGTTCTGGGGTTTACATATACTCATATGTTTTGTTATAATTGAAATTGAGAAGAATTTTTTGATTGAAAAAATCAATACTGATTAGTTCTGTCTCAATTTTTATTTTCTTATGTCATTAGGAAAACTCAATTTGAGATTCAACTCCCAGAATCGTTCATGAATTCGAACTAAGCAGTCAATAGTTAACGGTTCAAGTTTGTCGGCCGAAAATCCAGGGAATGTTTTTAGCATTGTGGAGTTTCAGATGCTATACAATCAATCAAAGGGGTGGATCAAATCCAATCCAAAAGGGGTCTTTCTTTTAGGAAAAGGATTAAGGAAAACAGGAGTCAAAGTGCAAGTTTCAGTAATCCGGGAAAATTTTCAGTATAAGTTTGGCGGCATGGCCGAGTGGTAAGGCGGGGGACTGCAAATCCTTTTTCCCCAGTTCAAATCCGGGTGTCGCCTGATCAACAAAAAAATCGAAATCTCTTCTTCGCTTCGGTTCTACCGATATAACTCGCAGAATTCTTCCCCGGTAGAAGCAGAGGAAACAGGCTGTTAAGACTTTTTTGTTTGATTCTAAGCATGTGGTCTGAATCTTTTCTAAACAAAAAGATTGTGAATCCTCGTTCGCATCTCGAATTCAAGGAAATAGTAAAATATACTGGTACAGGGGCTCTCAAGACTTCATGACTCCCTTCTATTACTAAGGGAGTGTCTAATGACTGGATCTTGAATCAGATTGTAGAGCCTGATATGAAATCAGATTCAATTAATAGTTTTGGAAAGGGGTGGAAGTTGCTTTATATACGACGGACTCGCCAGAATCTCTGAGTGCTCGGGTATTATTAGATTGGATGGATAATTTTATTTTATAGAAAAGGGGCAAAAAGAAAGAATTTATTTTCGGCAACCCCTAGTCAAGCCCCCTGTTTCACAGCGATAATCGCGAAGGGGGGTACCGGATTAGATCAAATGGAGAAATAGAGGTCTGTAATAGATAGTGATTTCTCTTTTTTAGAGATTTCTCCCTTTACTGTTTTTACTTACGATGGTCAACAAAACAAAAAAACAGGCCTTATTATTCCTACATGTTCCCATTCCCGTGGGATGTTACTACGTATTTTGCTTGTGTTTAATCTTTCCCAATTCGAAATCATAATCGATTTATTGGATTGGTTTCTCAATAGTGTTCGGTCAGAATCCCGTTTTGACTCTGTGCCATTGATTCCACTATTATTAGTGAGGAATATATTATTAGTGAGGAATAATGGAATAATTCCTTCGTATTTATAGAGATAGGGGACATAATTCACATGGATATAGTAAGTCTCGCTTGGGCTGCTTTAATGGTAGTCTTTACATTTTCCCTTTCACTCGTAGTGTGGGGAAGAAGTGGGCTCTAGAAGTACTACTAATTGAGTTGAGGAATCAAACCGTATCAATTGTTTTATAGATTGTTCTGCAACGCGTTTTGAACTATTTTTAATAACTATCTATGAATTTCGAATCCCATTGGACTCCAATGGAGTAATTTATGATATGAATCATACTCTTTCAATCAAAGAGATATTTCAGTGATTCCCGTGTTTGTATTTCGAAAAGAAAAGGATTCAGAGAATTGGAAATTTATTCCAACCTAAAATTCTTCCGAAATTTCAATCAATGGAATGAGTTCTTACTATATTTATAGATGGATACTGAGGAAAACTGGACTTTTTTTTATTTCGTTCCCTCTTTACTGTTCAAAGAAGAAGTCGTTTTGTTAAGTGTATACGCACTTTCTATGAGAAATGATATAGAGATCATGGTTGTCTAACGAGAGACTATGGACTAATAAGATCTTGGCTGGGCCGAGTCACATATTGGGCATTTACGGCTTGGTTTCTAATTTAAGAAAGGCGCTTTAGGCTTTATCGACTTATTTACGGTTCGGGGTTCGGGCGTTAAAAATAGGTGAGGTTTCCTCTTCCTTATTAGTAAAAGGAAAGGGATTAGAATCTTAAGATAAGAATTATTTCAGATTGATCGGAACAAATAGATCTAGCAAATTGGGTGGTATGTCAATTCCATACAATATATGGAATTAATATACACATATATGAAGAGAATATTGTAGATTGATCTATAGAAACTCAAGCCTTTATCTTTATTCTGGATTACAACTTTATAGACTAAGAGATAGATAGTAAGAAAAAAAGATGCATCTATTTCTTTCTTACTATCTATCTCTTAGAATTATAGTCCGCTCATTTCATTTAAGTTAAGACGCGAAATTGGAATCCTTTTCATTTGACTTCGTCAATTTTTGATAAGAACTCAGAAGGAAAGTTTCATTCAAAGGAATTAATCATTTTGACTGACTGTTTTTACATAAATGATAAGTAGAAAGGCGGTAGGAATTAGAATGAATAGCGCAGTAGCAATAAATGCAAGAATATTTACTTCCATAATCTCATCGGTTTTTTTACTTCGCAATAACTCGGGATTTAATCCCCTAGAGATGATAAATCTTTCGTCTGTAAATTCAATGAATGAATTAGCTCTCGATAATCTTGAATCGGATCAATATCATGAATAACAATATCTGATCTATGAAATCAACTCGTCGTCGAGACTTGAATAGTATAACATAGGAAGTTCTTTTATCCATACCGAATCCAAATTTAGATTCCTGACCCAATCAATCCAAAATGCCTTTATTTAGAATCCCTTTCTTTGTTTTTTCGATAACCTACCTTGCGTCTTCCTTGTACAATCATCTGATGAAGGATCATCAGATTGCCTTTCCACTTCGATTAGTCACATAGTTACAAACCTAAACACAGAATACAAGCGAAATGAAAAAAAAAAAGTTAAGTTCGAAACTCCCTTTTTACTGTGATTTTTAAGAGGTTTGATAAAGATGAGGCCGGTAAAGTAAAAAAGATCTACTATTCATCAAATTCAATATTTTAGGATTTGGGATTTCTTCGATGGGCCTTAAAATTAAAACAAAATGGAAAAATAGGAAAGAAAAAATAAATAAAGACTCCTTATTTGCTTTGGGAATGAAAGTATGCCCCCGACAACCTTTCATAGTTCATAGAAAGGGAAAAAAGAATTGATGTATTTATTGGATATTGGATCCGTCGGGACTGGCGGGGCTCGAACCCGCAGCTTCCGCCTTGACAGGGCGGTGCTCTAACCAATTGAACTACAATCCCAGGGAAATAAGGGATCTAGCAGAAAATTTGATTCTTTTTTATCTTCATATGGGGTATTTTTGAAGGACAAGGGAGGTTATACCATCTCACGGTAGATTGGCGAATTATTGGGCCGAGCTGGATTTGAACCAGCGTAGACATATTGCCAACGAATTTACAGTCCGTCCCCATTAACCCCTCGGGCATCGACCCAGGAAGAATCCATTTTAGGCTTATTGGTAATCCATGATTAATTTCCTTTCGTAGTACCCTACCCCCAGGGGAATTCGAATCCCCGCTGCCTCCTTGAAAGAGAGATGTCCTAAACCACTAGACGATGGGGGCCGACTTGCCCAACCGCCCTCATACTATGATCATAGTATGATCAGTTTTTTGAAATTGTCAATATAATGGAATGATTAGATCCGAGGGATCTTTCCATTTTTCAAAATTGTATAGAATTTTTGGATTCGTCATTCATTATGAATCGACATTCTCTATATAAATCTAGTAAGCGGGATCAAGAAGTTATCGAACATTTTCTCTAAGACTTTAGTTCAAGGAGACAAGTAGAATCTCTTCATCACATGATTCAATGAAATATCTTGAAATTTCTTTTATGTCGAATTGGTAAGTGTACTGTATCAATCAAGTGAATTTTGTTTTGATAAGGATCATCTCAATAAAAGAAATTAAGGCCGGTCTTGAAACAATTTCTTTTTCCCTAGACTTGCTAGGCAAATCCATTTTATTATTCAAAACTAAGCCACTTGCCACTATGATTATACTGCATATACTTATGTATATAATATATGTGCATATATAGATTTTATCTACATAGTGACATGTTTGGGAATTAAATAAAATAAGCCCTTTTAACTCAGTGGTAGAGTAACGCCATGGTAAGGCGTAAGTCATCGGTTCAAATCCGATAAGGGGCTTTGATTTTTTCATAAATTTTTTTTCATAAAAGTCCAGTCATAGTATTCAGAAAATAGCGATTTTTTTATTTGGAATCAAAAAGGAACTAACCGGATAATACGTTATCATTATACTGAGTTAGAGTATAGTAGTTCTAGGTAGAAAGTGGAACATTTGTTCGGTAAATTTTCATTATTATGAATACGCCTCTTGAATCATCAAAGATCCCTATTTTCCATTATACCAACCAAACCCATTCGAAAGATTCGAAATCAACAAAAGAAAAAGTAAGTGGACCTGACCCGTTTAATTATGACTATATCCGCTATTCTGATATTAAAATTCGATAGAGATGAAATTTGAATTGGAACGGTTGACCCCCTCCTTTTTTGCATTTCATTTCTTTGGACTTCGAAAGAATTTGTCGATATTTCCGATTAAATCTTCTTGTTCCTAGATTTTCTATGGGAATAAATTGTTATTCCCTTCCTATACAGAGAAACCCTTCTTCTAAACCACAAGATAAGAGCTATTTTCACTATCTTTCTTTGATTCCAGATCAAGATGAATTTTTATCTATCTAAGTCTATTTAGATGTATAGCTATCAGATCACGGCGTCATATACCAAACATTTCTATATCGCCGCATCCTTTTTGTTACGACAGTGTAATGAAAAATGGATGCGAGAAAGAGTTTACAGTCTTCTATTTTTTTATTGAATTTAACGAAAAAATAGGAAATTCTCTCTTTCTAAGAGATAAGACTCAATAGAAAAATATTCGAAGTCTCTTTTTTGCTTTGACCCGTGGGAAGATATACTTTGGAGTTTTT